AACAAGATATTTGTTGGGAATCAAAAGATATGAAGGAATCCGGAAAATTAGAGCGTAAACGAGAAGACGTAATGAGATTAGGACCCAATTTTATCCCAAGTTTTTTGATTAGAAGTTTTTATCGGATATGGCTTGACAAAACTATTTAAGTCGTAACATAAAAATGCAGTGAACAAGAATTCACAGTTCCCTTCTTTTCCTATCTTACGTTACTTGATTTTTTTTTTTACTAAAAAAAAAAAGTAAAGAAATTAAGAAAACAAACGAAATTTTGATGATATATCAAATATCAAAGGAATCCACCCAGTTCCTCTTATGATTGTTTCAATATTAATAAGAAGTTTTTGTTTTTTAAAATTGAAGAAGAACCCTTTTTTAATTTTAGTCATTGGAACAAAAAAGACCAGGCCCGGCTAGGTACTGGCCAGGCCGGGGAAATATCTGTTTTTTGTACAAAATCAAAAAGTACTTTTTGATTTATTTATTATTATTAATTTTTTTTATACATTTTCTACAGATAAATTAAATAAAAGTATTTATTGAAGCCCTATATTGACTTTTATTTAATTTATTGTACTTTCTTTTTTGCATTAGGGAGAGATGGCTGAGTGGACTAAAGCGTCGGATTGCTAATCCGTTGTACGAGTTTTTCGTACCGAGGGTTCGAATCCCTCTCTTTCCGTTTTCATTGATAACTTTTTATTTCCTTTTTTTACTAGTTAAATTAAAAATGTTAAAGTTATAAGATCCTACTAAATTAAATAACATTTTTAAATCGAGCAAGAAAAACAAACCTTATTTCTTTTTTATTATTCACGTCCAGGATTACGTCCCGGATCATTAGATAGGAATCCGAAGATGAATAAAGAGACAAAGAATATCACTACTGTGTAAACAAATAGTTTTAGAGTAAGCATTAGAGAATCTCCAAAAGTTTTTTTTAGGAAAAAAAAGAGAGTAGATCTTCCGTGCGGATATTTGTATTTTAGCTTCCGTATTTTATTATATTTTAAGATATATTTTTGAAAATTGCCACCAAATTAAGAAAAAACCTCTTATACCCACAATTATACATTTTGGAAGAGGTCTTCACTGGAAAAAGGTCATAATAATGAAGTCAAATGTGGTGTTGTGAACTTTTTATACAATAATTTCACTATTTCAATCAAGGTTTCATACTGTAAGATTTATAGGATCTTATTGATTATGATAAATTTTTTACAATAAAACATGAATTTGTCTAGGGCGGTAGTAAATACTATAAAAAGGTTTTAAAATGATATAATAATATCATCGAAAACTTACAGTAGCTTGCCAAACAAAAGCTAAGAGAAAAAAGAAAAGAGGTATTACTGGCATAATATCTACGACTGGATTTAAAAAAGCATAGGCTTCGGGCAATTTGGCGGCGAAAAAACTACTTAAAAAAAGGGTAGAATTAAGACAGCTACAGGGCAAACTTAATATATTAAGCATAACAAACGTTTTGTTCTTGAGGGTAATTATATTTATTTTGATTGAGTTATTAATAAGTTGCATTATTTATAGAAGGTTAAAGAAAAAAAGTGGATATACAAAAAACCCTTCTTTGATTTTAACTTGCCCAATCAAAAATTCTTCCACTTTGATTCAAAAATCAAAAGTAAATAGAATAAATCATACTTTCATATAATATCTTAATTGAATTAGATGTAATGATCAATAAATTCCTTAGTTTAATTGTATATTTATACATAGAAAAATTATTTCAACAATCTAATTTATTTTATGGATAGTTAGACTTAAGTTGACGAACAACTAGTACCAATCTTAGTCTTTATTTGTATCATGGGGCGTCGCCAAGTGGTAAGGCAACGGGTTTTGATCCCGGTATTCGGAGGTTCGAATCCTTCCGTCCCAGTGTGTATCTGTATACATATTCAAGATAGTTAAAAATTACTATAGGCTTACTCCATATATATCAAAAGAAATAAGAAAAACATTTGCTTTTTTTTGAATGATCCCCCGTTTATGTTTAACAGTATAATATTGAAAAATAATAATTATTTTTCTTATTTTTTATGAGTCTTCTATGAATGATATCTTATGAATGATATATTTTTTCACAAATTTAATAGAGTGCAAATAACCCGCGGATTAAATAGAATTTTAATCCATTTCTAAAATTGATAAACTCATATGAGTTCTTAGTTTAATATTCGAAGAATAACATGTGAAATTGTTGAATTTATCTTATAAATATCGAGTAAATATCCAGTTATTTGATGATGCAGATTCAAAAAAGACTTCTTTAGAATTGCAGTACTATTATATTTAATTACTAAATTAATATATCTAAATATATTAGATATTTTTCTTTTCTCAGATTTTCTTTAGTTTATATGTGTATATATATTTGTATAAAAATTAAGAATTTAGGATTACTTTGTTAAGTGGATTTTCTATATGGAAATCCAAAAGGGCCGATTCAAGTACCTCGTAAATTCAAATTTGTTGGAATTTGTAAAAACCTTTCAATCAAATAAAAAGTCTATTACACAGGAATTAACCCTTAGTAGGATTCGGTGATACAAAGAAATCACAAAAAAAGGCATGTTGCTGCCATTTTTATTAAAAGGATAAAAAATCCCCAAAGTAATGTCTAAACCCAATGATTCAAGTCCAAGAAAGATAAAGGGTTTTAAAACAGGGAAAAACTCTTGTCTCAACAACAAGAACTAGATTAAAATAAAGAGGGTGTGACCTATTTTTATAGAGTTTTGTCTAATCTTTTCCATTTTTTATCCAGTAGAGAGTTTTCTATTTATATAATATTTCTTATTGTTCCCGGATAGCGTCATCTTTTATAACCAAATAAAGGATACTGTTCTGCGAATTCTTCAGTGGAATTCTATGAACAAAAACGTAACAGCTTAATCCTTTCTTTTTTACTTAGATTGATATTAATTGACTAAAACGGAGTTTTTCTTTTCGATTTGGTTAATTTATTTGTAAATGCTTTAATGTTTCTATGTAACTTCTATAATGTAGTGTCAACCTAATATAAAAATAAATCTAAAATGAACCCTTAGTTTTTGATTTTAGTAAATTCACAAATTTAAAAATTTTTTTATTGTATTCTTTTCTCAATATTCCCTTTTCTATTGACAATAATGTATCAAATAAATATAATCTGAGCGTGGAGAAATTACTAAATTTCTCCCCGCTATTCGGTTTATCTTTATTATGTTCAAAATTTATTCTAAATGTTTTTATGTTTGTTTTATCTTTTTTAAATTTTTTGATTGCGTCGTACTATTTTATCTCTTTTTTTATTGGGATTCCTATTGTATCTATACATGACATACTCATTTTTTGAGTTCGGGTTGCTAACTCAACGGTAGAGTACTCGGCTTTTAAGTGCGGCTAGCATCTTTTACACGTTTGTATGAAGCAAGTGATTCGTCTATACCATCGGTAGAGTTTGTAAGACCACGACTGATCTTGAAAAAAATGACTGGAAAAAACAGCATGTCGTATCAATAAGGAATTCTAAGAATATTTTGTTCTTACTGTTATGGGGATAGGGCGAAATTTTTGTTAATTTAACAAGCAAAGAGATTAAAACTAAATTGAGAGTTAGGTCGACTAAATAAATGGATAGATCCTAACTATAGGTTCCAATTATAGGAAAAGAAAAAGTAACGAGCTCCTGTTCTTAATTTTTGAATGATTACCCGATCTAATTAGACGTTAAAACTATATTAGTCCTTGACGCGGGGAATGCTTTTCCCATGAGCGTATTATCAATTTGTTTTGAATCCTAACTATTAACTATCTACATTATGTAGTAGAAAAAAATGTGTATGAAGAAGGCAGTATATTGATAAAGAAATCTTTTTTAATCAAAAGAGCGATTGGATTGAAAAAATAAAGGATTTCTTACCATCTTGTTATCCGAACATAAACCTCTTGGTTGAAAAAACAGAGGATCAAGAGTCCGTTTTAGAATCGTATCTTTTTCCGAGGTATCCTATTATTATTTTTAAGATAAAACCTTGTTTTGACTCTATCGTACTATGTATCATTTGATAACCCAATGGATCCAATCCTATTTTCGGTTAAAATCAAATTTCAAATGACGAAATATCCAGGATTTTTAGAGCTAGATAGATCTGGGAAATTTCAACTCCTATACCCACTTATCTTTCGGGAGTATATGTATGCATTTGTTCGTGATCGTGGTTTAACTAGACGGAACTTTTTAAAAAATGTGAGTTCTCACAATAACTATAGTTTACTGGTTATAAAACGTTTAATTTTTCGAATGTATCAAACGAATCATTTGATTTTTTCCCATAAAGATTCTAACCAAAATCAGGTTTTTGGGTTCAATGAGAATTTGTATTATCAAATGATATCAGAGGGGTTTGTCGGCATTGTGGAAATGCCATTTGCCCTACGAGTAACATCTTCCTTACCGGTTCTAGAAGTCATAAAGTATTATAATTTACGATCAATTCAGTCAATATTTCCTTTTTTAGAGGATAAATTTACACATTTAACGTATGCTTCAGATGTACTAATACCCTATCCGATTCATCTGCAAATCTTAGTTCAAACCCTTCGATGTTGGGTAAAAGATGCCTCTTCTGTGCATTTATTAGGGCTTTTTCTTCAAGAGTATTATAATTGTAATAGTTTTTTTATTCCAAAAAAATTTCAAAATAAATATATTTCTATTTTTTCAAAGAGTAATCCAAGATTTTTTTTGTTTCTGTATAATTCTCATGTTTGTGAATATGAATCTGTCTTACTTTTTCTCTGCAACCAATCTTCTCATTTAAGATTAACATCTTCTGGTGTCTTTTTTGAGCGAATTTTTTTTTATTTAAAAATGAAGCATCCTATAGAAGAAGTGTTTCCTAATGATGGCCTATGGCTCCTTCAGGATCTTTTTATGCATTATGTTAGACATCAAGGAAAATCAAGTCTGGCTTCAACGGATACACCCCTTTTGA